GAAGGAAAAAAACTTATTTCATTTGAAATAGGCTGTTTTCATCTAATTTTTTTTTTTTTTTTTTTTTTTAATAGTTAATTTTTTGTAAGATACGTAAAGTATTTTTATGTAAATTGATTATGTTTAAATAAATATAAATAGTAAATTTTATAAAAAAATATTTTTGTTTACTAGATAATATAAAATTCCAATATAGACATTTCCGAGAGGTAAAAATACAACTTAAAGATAAATATATAGATGAATATAAAAAATTTATTTTTATTATTTATTTATATTAATGTCTAACGTTATATTATATTATATATATTAATAAATTTATTTGGCTTTTCTATATTTCGGAATCTTAGGGTTTTTTTGACATAATTAATAGGCATATATTAATTAATTAAATATTTATATATATATAGATATTTATTGATCTTAATTGGTATATCGTCTGATTATCTTTAACTATATATATTAAAATTAAAAAAAAAATTTATTAATGAATATTTAATTGAAATTTTAATATTTAATAAATAATATAATTTAAAAAAAAAAAAAAAAAAAAATTTAAGTAAAGGTTATATATTTATTAAATATCCTTTATTATTATTAATTAATTTTTATTATCTAATTTAATATTTATTTCAATAATTACTTAAATTTTTTTTTAATATCTAATAAATAAATTATTTTAATTCAAATTAAAATGTTTTACTTAAATTTTTATATATTAAATTAGAGAAAAATATTTCATTTGAAATAGGCTGTTTTCATCTAATTTTTTTCAATGAAAAACAGTAAATTAATTAGGGGTTAATTGCTGAGCTACCCCGGAATACTATTGAGTTTTACTAACATTGAATTTTATTTTATAAAAATTATACTTATTTATAGTTATTTAGTTTAACATTTGATTTATAGTTTATTAAGTAGTTTTTATTTATATATATATATTAAAGTTTTATTTTGGCTTAGGATTTTATTATTGATTTATTTTATATGTAAGTTTTTGCGTGTATTTTTATTTATTTTAATAATAAATAAATTTTAATTATAGTCTCAGTAAATAGTTTTATTAATCAAGGAAACTTGGAAATAGTAATTTCAGAGAGTATTGGCTAAATTTGTGCCAGCAGCCGCGGTTATACAAATAATGCGAATAAAATTTGATTAGTGTGAGTTAAAATTGTTAATGTTAAAGTAAAATAAGATTTATTAGGTGAAATTTTAAATTTTATAATCTTTATATATTGAAGTTTTTGAAGCTTGTAAATTTTAGATATAAACTAGGATTAGATACCCTATTATTTAAAATGTAAATATAAACACTGAGGTAGTAGTAGTTATGTTCTTGAAACTTAAAAAATTTGGCGGTACTTTAGTCTATTCAGAGGAATCTGTCCTGTAATTGATAATCCACGATGAACCTAACTTAAGATTGTATTTCAGTTTATATACCGTCGTTATCAGAATATTTTATTAGAATAATAATTTTCTATAATTTTAATTGGAATGTATATCAGATCAAGGTGTAGCTTATACTTAAGTAGAGATGGATTACAATAAATTTATTTAAACGGATCTAAATTTGAAATATTTTTAGTGAAGGTGGATTTGATAGTAAAATTTTAAAGATTGTAAATTTGATTTTAGCTCTAGAGTATGCACACATCGCCCGTCGCTCTTACTATTAAGGTAAGATAAGTCGTAACATAGTAGATGTACCGGAAGGTGTATCTAGAATGACAATTTAAAGCTTATTAAGTAAAGCATTTCATTTACATTGAAAAGATTTTTGTGCAAATCAATATAAATTGAGCAATATTTATTTATTAATTTTTTTTTTTTTGTTTAATTAATTTATTAAAAATAATTATATAATTTAATGTTTTAGTAGTTTTTAACGAAATAATAATAATAATAATAGTGAATTTGTATTGTGAAAGATAATTGAAATATTTTGAAAAATTTTTGTTTTAAAAGAAAATTTAATTTATTGTACCTTGTGTATCAGGGTTTATCAAATAATTAATAATTATTTATTAATCTCGATTTTATAAGAGTTAATAATTTATGAAAGTTAATGTGTCAAAATTATTTTTAATAAATTATTAGAAATGAAATGTTATTCGTTTATAAAGGTATCTAGTTTTTTTAGAAATAAATTTAATTTACAAGTTTTTGATTTTTTAGCTATTTTTTTAGTTAAAAAAATTAATAATTTGAATATCTTAAGGGATAAGCTTTAAGATAAATTGTTAAAAATTAATAATTGTAGTATAAAATGTATGCTTAGAGTTAGCAATCATTGTAGAGTTTGTTATAAATTATTTTATTATTTATATTATTTATTATATTTTAATTTGTTTATAAAAATTTTTTTATTAATAAGTTATAAAAAGAAATAATGATAGAATTAGTATATTTTTATGTTTAAATAATTTTATATGATAAGTTTGTGTAAAGAACTCGGCAAAAATTTTACCCGCCTGTTTAACAAAAACATGTCTTTTTGAGTTATTTTTAAAGTCTGACCTGCCCACTGAAATTTTTAAATGGCCGCAGTATTCTAACTGTGCAAAGGTAGCATAATCATTAGTCTTTTAATTGAAGGCTGGTATGAACGGTTGGACGAGGTATAAGCTGTTTCATATAAATTTATAATAGAATTTTATATTTTAGTCAAAAAGCTAAAATTAAATTAAAAGACGAGAAGACCCTATAAATCTTTATATTTTTTGTTATTTAAATTTTTTGGGTTAATTTTATTTTTATAGTAAAAAATATTTTGTTGGGGTGATGTTAAAATTTAATGAACTTTTAATTATTTAAAATCATTAATTTATGAGTTATTGATCCATTAGTAGTGATTATAAGATTAAGTTACTTTAGGGATAACAGCGTAATTTTTTTGGAGAGTTCATATCGATAAAAAAGTTTGCGACCTCGATGTTGGATTAAGATATAATTTTAGGTGTAGCCGCTTAAATGTTAAGTCTGTTCGACTTTTAAATTCTTACATGATCTGAGTTCAGACCGGCGTAAGCCAGGTTGGTTTCTATCTTTAATAAATTATAATATCTTAGTACGAAAGGACCAGGTATTAAAATAATTATATTTTTAAAATTGAATATTATTAATTTAAAACTATTTTGGCAGATTAGTGCAATAAATTTAGAATTTATTTATGTAGGTTAAACTACAAATAGTACTTGTTTTTTATAGAGTTTATTTTATCTATTATTGGTAGATTAATTTTAGTAATTTGCGTTTTAGTTAGAGTAGCTTTTTTAACTCTTTTGGAACGTAAAGTATTAGGTTATATTCAAATCCGTAAAGGTCCTAATAAGGTTGGGTTAATAGGAATTCCTCAACCTTTTTGTGATGCAATTAAGTTATTTACTAAGGAACAAACTTATCCTTTATTGTCTAATTATATTTCTTATTATTTTTCTCCTATTTTTTCTTTATTTCTTTCTTTAATTGCTTGATTGTGCATTCCTTTATTTGTTAAGTTATTTTCTTTTAATTTAGGATTACTTTTTTTTTTGTGTTGTACTAGTTTAGGGGTCTATACTGTTATGGTGGCTGGTTGATCATCTAATTCTAATTATGCTTTATTAGGGGGGTTGCGGGCTGTAGCTCAAACTATTTCATATGAAGTTAGTATAGCCTTAGTGTTATTATCTTTTGTTTTTTTAATTGGGAGATATAATATCTTAGATTTTTTTTATTATCAAAAAAGAATTTGATTTTTAGTTATTTTATTTCCTATTAGTTTAGTTTGATTTTGTATTTGTCTAGCTGAAACTAATCGGACACCTTTTGATTTTGCTGAAGGGGAATCTGAATTAGTTTCTGGATTTAATATTGAGTATAGAAGAGGGGGGTTTGCATTAATTTTTATGGCTGAGTATGCAAGAATTTTATTTATAAGTATATTGTTTTGTGTAATTTTTTTGGGTTGCGATTTATTTAATGTAATATTTTATGTAAAGTTAAGTTTTATTTCTTTTTTATTTATTTGAGTTCGTGGAACATTGCCTCGATTTCGTTATGATAAATTAATGTATTTAGCTTGAAAGAGTTTTTTACCTTTTTCATTAAATTTTTTATTATTTGTTATTGGATTTAAATTATTATTGATAATGTATATGTAGTTAATTAAATTAAGTAAAGTCAATAGAAAATTTGATTTCTATCTTATGTTTTCAAAACATATGCTTATTCAAGCTCATTAACTAATTAATTGATTAAATTATCTCACCATTTGTTTACTAATGGATTAATAATATAGTATAAGAAATAGACTACAGTTAGAATTTGTCCTACCAGTACATAAGGTTCTTCAACAGGTCGAGCTCCAATTCAAGTTAGTAGAATTACTGTTACTACTATAGTTCAAAATAAGATTTTATTAATTGGATAAAATTGAATTCCCCGGAATTTACTAAGGTGATAAAATGGAAGAATGGCTAGAATAGCAATTGATAAAACTAGTGCAATAACTCCTCCTAATTTATTAGGAATTGATCGAAGAATTGCGTAAGCAAATAAGAAATATCATTCAGGTTGAATGTGAACAGGGGTAACTAGTGGATTAGCTGGGATGAAATTATCTGGGTCTCCTAGTAAATATGGATTAATTAATGTTAATAGTAGTAAAGCTGCTACTATAATAATAAATCCTACAATGTCCTTAAATGAAAAGTATGGGTGGAATGGGATTTTATCAATATTAGAATTTAATCCAATTGGGTTATTTGATCCGGTTTGGTGAAGGAATAAAAGATGGATTAAAGTTATTGCTAATACAATGAAAGGTAGAATAAAATGAAAAGTAAAGAATCGTGTGAGTGTTGCGTTGTCAACTGCGAATCCCCCTCAAACTCATTGTACTAAATCAAGCCCTAGGTATGGGATTGCAGATAGCAAATTTGTAATAACTGTAGCCCCTCAAAAAGATATTTGTCCTCAAGGTAATACATAACCTATAAATGCTGTTGCTATTACTAGGAATAGAATTAATACTCCTACTAATCATGTAGGGGTAAAGAGATAAGATCCGTAGTAGATCCCACGTCCTACATGTAAATAGATGCAAATGAAGAAGAAAGATGCACCGTTAGCGTGAAGGGTTCGTAATAATCAACCATAATTTACGTCTCGACAAATATGATTTACTCTATTGAAGGCTAAATTGATGTCTGCTGTGTAATGTATTGCTAAAAATAAACCTGTTAAAATTTGAATAATTAAACATAATCCTAGTAGTGATCCGAAATTTCATCAAGCTGAAATATTAATTGGAGCTGGTAGGTCTACTAAAGCATTATTTGCAATTTTGAATAAAGGGTGTTGGGTTCGTAAAGGTTTGTTCATTAGTTTATTTGACGAAGAGGTCCGTAGAATAATTTAGTAATTTTTACTACTGCAATTAATGTTACTAATAAATAATTTATTAGTAAAATTGTGATAATATTTGTTGGGAAGTTATAAAGTTTTTGGAGGTTTATAGCATTTTCTTGTGTAAATATATTAATGTTATATAAAGAGGTTATTTCTAAATTTTGTAAAAATGTAGTTGTTGTTATTTTATCTAGAATTAATGAAATAAAAATTAATATTGTTATTGTTAATAAACAAATTGTCGTTAATTTTATAGATAGTGAAAATATTTCATTTGAAGCTAAAGAAGTTACATAAATAAATAGAACTAGTATTCCTCCTAGAAAAATTAAAAATAAAATATATGAAAATCAGAATCTTTTAGCTGTTAATCCTGTTAATAAACAAATTTGTAGGGTTTGGATTAGTAATATTAATCCTATTGCTAAAGGATGATTTATTTGAATGAAAATGAAACTTGAAATTAAAGTTGATGTATATAATAATAACTGTATAATATCAGGAGGTAGTTTAATTAAAATATTAATTTTGGGGATTAATGATAAAGTAATTTCTTTTCTCTTGAAGTTTTAAAAGATTAAATCTTATTTTTGGTTTACAAGACCAATGTTTTTATTAAACTATTAAAACTAATGTTAATAAGTTTATATTGAGGTTTACCTTGTTTTTTATTTTTGATAGGAATTTTTGTGTTTGTTTCTAATCGTAAACATTTGTTGTCAATGCTTTTAAGTTTAGAATATATTGTATTAAATTTATTTTTTCTTTTATTTATTTATTTAAATTTAATGGATTATAGTAGATTTTTTAGAATAATATTTTTAACTTTTAGAGTTTGTGAAGGTGCTTTAGGGCTTTCTATTTTAGTTTCAATAATTCGTACACATGGTAATGATTATTTTCAGTCATTTAATATTTTACAATGTTAAAATTAATTTTTATAATAATTTTTATTAGTCCTATTTGTTTTATAAATGGTTTATTTTGAATGGTTCAAAATTTATTATTTATTGTAACATTTGTTTTTATTGTATTTAGTTATTGTACGAATTATTTTGTAAATATTTCTTATTTTTTAGGGGTTGATGTTATTTCATATGGATTAATTTTATTAAGCTTTTGAATTTGTACCTTGATGGTAACTGCTAGTGAGTCTGTAAATAAGTATAATAATTATTATAATTTATTTTTGTTTAATGTATTAATTTTATTAATTTTTTTAGTTTTAACTTTTAGAAGAATGAATTTGTTTTTATTTTATTTATTTTTTGAAAGAAGATTAATTCCTACTTTATTTTTAATTTTAGGTTGAGGATATCAACCTGAGCGGTTGCAGGCTGGGGTTTATTTATTATTTTATACTTTATTAGTTTCTTTACCTATATTAGTTGGAATTTTTTATTTATATAATAATTTAAATACTATAAATTTTTATTTATTAGGTAATTATTTATTTAATTATGATTTGTTGTATCTTTCTTTAATTTTGGCTTTTTTAGTAAAAATACCTATGTTTTTGGTTCATTTATGATTACCTAAGGCTCATGTTGAAGCTCCTGTGTCGGGTTCAATAATTTTAGCAGGTATTATATTAAAATTAGGAGGATATGGATTGTTACGAGTATTTTCTTTTCTTCAGTTGAGAGGTGTAAAATATAACTATATTTGAGTAAGAATTAGTTTAGTAGGTGGTGTTTTAATTAGTTTAGTTTGTTTACGGCAAACTGATTTGAAGGCTTTAATTGCTTATTCTTCTGTTGCTCATATGGGTATTGTATTAGGTGGTCTTATAACATTGACTTATTGAGGACTTTGCGGTTCTTATACTTTAATAATTGCTCATGGGCTTTGTTCATCTGGGTTGTTTTGTTTAGCCAATATTGTTTATGAACGGTTAGGTAGTCGTAGTTTATTAATTAATAAGGGGTTATTAAATTTTATACCTTCTATGACTTTATGGTGATTTTTGTTGAGATCATGTAATATAGCAGCACCTCCGTCGTTAAATTTATTAGGTGAAATTTCTCTTTTGAATAGAATTGTTAGTTGATCTTGGTTAACAATAATTTCTTTATCTTTGTTGTCATTTTTTAGAGCTGCTTATACTCTTTATTTATATGCATACAGACAACATGGTAAGGTGTTCTCTGGAGTTTATTCATTTAGAGGGGGTAAGATTCGTGAATATTTTTTATTAATACTTCATTGATTTCCTTTAAATCTATTGATTTTGAAGAGAGATATTTGTTTATTTTGACTTTAATTAATTTAAATAGTTTATTATAAAATATTGATTTGTGGTGTCAATGATATGAGTTACTCATTTTAGATCGTGAAGTATTTATCAATTTGTAGAATTAGATTTTTGATTTTAATTTCTATTAGAATTAATTTTTTTATTTCTAGTTTATTTTTTTTGTTGAACGATTATGCTGTTTTTTTAGAGTGAGAAGTAGTAAGTTTGAACTCTATTAGAATTGTAATAACTTTTTTATTTGATTGAATAAGATTATTATTTATATCATTTGTGTTGTTAATTGCTTCTTTAGTAATTTATTATAGAAAGGAGTATATAGCTGGGGATGTAAATATTAATCGTTTTATTATATTAGTTCTTATATTTGTTTTATCTATAATGTTATTGATTATTAGTCCTAATTTAGTTAGAATTTTATTAGGTTGGGATGGATTAGGATTAGTTTCTTACTGTTTAGTAATTTATTTTCAAAATGTGAAGTCTTATAATGCTGGGATATTGACAGCGCTATCTAATCGAATTGGTGATGTAGCTTTTTTATTAGCTATTGCTTGAATATTAAATTATGGAAGTTGAAATTATATTTTTTATTTAGAAAGTATAAAGAATAGCTTTGAGATAGAAATTATTGGAGGTTTAATTATATTGGCGGCTATAACTAAGAGTGCTCAGATTCCCTTTTCTTCTTGGTTACCTGCTGCTATAGCAGCTCCTACTCCTGTATCAGCTTTAGTTCATTCTTCTACTTTAGTAACTGCAGGAGTTTATCTATTAATTCGTTTTAATGTTTTGTTGAGAGGTAATTGATTGGGTAATTTATTATTACTTTTATCTGGATTGACTATATTTATAGCAGGATTGGGGGCAAATTTTGAGTTTGATTTAAAAAAAATTATTGCACTTTCTACACTTAGACAATTAGGATTAATAATAAGAATTTTATCGATAGGATTTTACAAATTAGCTTTTTTTCATTTATTGACTCATGCTTTATTTAAGGCATTATTATTTATATGTGCTGGAGCTATTATTCATAATATGGGTAATTCACAGGATATTCGTTTAATGGGGGGTTTAAGTGTTTATATGCCTTTAACTTCGGGTTGTTTTAATGTAGCTAATTTAGCTTTGTGTGGAATGCCTTTTTTGGCTGGGTTTTATTCTAAGGATATAATTTTAGAAATTGTTTCTTTAAGATATATTAATATATTTTCATTTTTTTTATATTTTTTTTCTACTGGGCTGACTGTTTGTTATTCTTTTCGGTTAGTTTATTATTCAATGACTGGGGAATTAAATTGTGGTTCTTTAAATATACTAAGAGATGAAGGTTGAGTAATACTTCGGGGGATAAGAGGTTTACTAATTATAAGAATTTTTGGGGGGAGTATGTTAAGTTGATTAATTTTTCCTACTCCTTATATAATTTGTTTACCTAGTTATTTGAAATTATTAACTTTATTTGTTTGTATTGTTGGTGGAGTTATAGGTTATTTAATTTCAAATGTGTCTTTATTTTATTTTAATAAGTCTTTAAGAAATTATTTGAGAAGTTATTTTTTTGGCTCTATATGATTTATGCCTTATATTTCTACTTATGGTATTATTAATCATCCTCTATCGTTAGGGGGTATTGTTTGTAAATCATTTGATCAAGGATGATCAGAATTTTTGGGAGGTCAAAATTTATATAGTGAATTAGTAAATTATTCTCAACAAATTTCTGTCATACATAATAATAATTTAAAGGTTTATTTATTATTATTTGTTTTGTGAATTATTTTTTTAGTTTCTTTTTTTTGTATATTTTATTCAAGTAGCTTAAAGTAGAGCATAACACTGAAGATGTTAGGGTAATTGTTTAATTCTTGGATGCAGTGAATATATTTTAGTAATTTATAAAAATATAAAGAATTTTGTTTTTACAGTGAAAGTGTAATGTTTTTATTAAACTATATAAATAGAAGTACAAATGGAGTTTAACCATTAAAAGATAAAAGTTAGCAGCTTTTTCTTGAACGTCATACTTCCTTAATTGGAGAATAATCTCAGTTCTATCATTAACAGTGATAAGCCTCTTTTTGGCTTCAATTAATATATATATATATATATATTAATATATTAAAGAATAAGGGTAATTATACCTAAGATTAGGTCGAAACTAATTGCAATAAATCGCTTCATATTCGGGGTGTTTAAGGTAGATTGAGTGTATCAATACTTTTTGAATGCAAATCAAATGTTATAATTAACTACAACCCTAATTTGATCAGTTTAATATACCTTGGTTTCATTCGTGGTATAGCCCGATAATTAAAATAATAATGAAAATAATTGATGTAATAGTTCATATAAATATATCGGAAATATTAATAATTAAAATTATTGGTAAAATTAATGCAATTTCTACATCGAAAATAAGAAAAATAATTGTAATAAGGAAAAATCGTAATGAAAAAGGTAAACGAGAGGATGACTTTGGGTCAAATCCGCATTCAAATGGGGAGCATTTTTCTCGGTCTGTTAGAGCTTTTTTTGAAAGAATTGAGGCTAGTATTATTACAATTCTTGTGATAATTAATAGAATTGATGCTATAGTAATTACTGAAAAAATTATCTATACTACTAATTAGTAGACCTTATGATTGGAAGTCAAATATACTTATATACTATATAGATTAATTAATTATCCCCCTCATCAATAGATGGAGATATAAAGGAATAATCAAACAATATCAACGAAGTGTCAGTATCAGGCAGCAGCTTCGAATCCAAAGTGATGTGTTTTAGAAAAATGATTATTTACATGTCGAATTAAACATACTAGTAGGAAAGTTGTTCCGATAAGAACATGAATTCCGTGAAATCCAGTTGCTATAAAAAATGTAGATCCATAAACTGAGTCAGCAATAGTAAATGGGGCTTCAATATATTCGTATGCTTGAAGAATAGTAAAATATACACCTAGAAGAACTGTAAGAAATAATCCTTGTGTAGCTTGTGAGTGGTTACCTTCCATTAAACTATGATGAGCTCAAGTTACTGTTACTCCTGATGATAGAAGGATTGCTGTATTTAGAAGAGGAATTTGGAAAGGATTAAATGGTTGGATTCCAGCTGGAGGTCATATAGCCCCTAATTCAATGGCTGGTGATAGTCTTCTGTGGAAGAATGCTCAAAAGAATGATACAAAAAATAAAACTTCTGATAAAATGAATAGGATTATTCCTCATCGTAATCCTAGCGTTACGGATAGAGTATGAAGTCCTTGGAAAGTACCTTCTCGTGAAACGTCTCGTCATCATTGATAAACAGTTAAAATAGTAATTATATTACCTAATAAAAATAATGAGATATCGTATTGATGGAATCATTTAACTAAACCTGAAACTGAAGTTATAGCTCCGATGGCACCTGTTAAAGGTCATGGGCTATAATCTACTAAGTGGAATGGGTGATTTGAGTGTGTTGACATTTTTTAGTTAATTAATTTACTTCTCTAGAATATAAAGTTCTTAAAACTGCAAATACATATGATTGAATAATTGCAACAGCAGATTCAAGTACTAATAGGGCAATCTGTCCGATTAGTAAAAGAGATACAATAGCGTAAGATAATGAAGGTCCAGTATTTCCTAAAAGAGTTAATAATAAATGCCCGGCAATTATATTAGCGGCTAATCGTACTGCCAGAGTTCCTGGTCGAATAATATTTCTAATTGTTTCAATGCATACTATAAAAGGCATTAAAACGGCTGGGGTTCCTTGTGGTACTAGATGAGCGAATATATGTTGTGTATGGTTGATTCATCCGTATTGTATGAAACATAATCATAATGGTAGAGCTAATGTAAGAGTTAGTGTTAGATGACTTGTTCTTGTGAAAATATATGGAAATAATCCTATGAAATTATTAAATAAAATTAATGAAAATAATGATACAAAGATAAATGTTGAACCTGAGTGTCCGGAAGGTCCTAATAAAGTTTTAAATTCTTTGTGTAGTGTTATTAAAATTGAATTTCAAAAAATATGCCATCGTGATGGTATAAGTCAAAATGCCGATGGAATCATTAATAATCCTAGGAATGTTCTTATTCAATTTAAAGATAAATTGAAGATACTTGATGATGGGTCGAATACAGAGAATAGATTTGTTATCATTTTCAGGGTAGTGATGATGTTGTAAATTTACTTGGAATTTGAGATTTAGGTGTTTGAGGGATTACAGAATAATAATTTATTATACTAAACAAAATAAATGTAATTGAAAAGATAATAAATAAACTTAATCAACCGATAGGGGCTATTTGTGGAATTAAAAAATATTGAATAGTTCAATAATTTTAGTTTGACATACTAATGTTATAACTTTAACTAATTTTTTCCATTAGAAGTAAGTGCTAATTTACTATGAAGTGGTTTAAGAGACCAGTACTTGCTTTCAGTCATCTAATGATAAATTATGAATTAGCGTTATTAGTAATTCATTTAATGAAATGGTTAACAGGGATTCTTTCAATTACAATTGGTATAAATCTGTGGTTGGCTCCGCAGATTTCAGAACATTGACCGTAAAATAAACCTGGTCGGTTTATTAAAAAATTAGTTTGATTTAATCGACCAGGTGTTCCATCTACCTTTACTCCTAGTGAGGGTACAGTTCATGAATGAATTACATCTGCTGCAGTTACTAGAATTCGAATTTGAGAATTTATAGGTAAAATGACTCGGTTATCTACATCTAATAAACGAAATCCGTCTGCAGCTAGTTCGTTAGTTGGCACTATGTAAGAATCAAATTCAATGTTTGTAAAATCTGAATATTCATAGCTTCAATATCATTGATGTCCAATAGCCTTTAAGGTTACTGAAGGTTCATTAATTTCATCTAATAAATAAAGTAGACGTAGAGAAGGGAATGCAATAAATAATAAAACAATTGCGGGCAGGATTGTTCAAATTATTTCAATAGTTTGTCCATGAAGGAGGTTTCGGTTTGTGTATGAATTGAAGAATAATATAAATATTAAATAACCTACTAGAGTTGTAATTATTACTAGAATTATTAAAGCATGATCATGGAAAAATGTAAGTTGTTCTATAAGAGGAGAGGCTCTATCTTGAAGCCCAAGGGCAGCTCATGTTGTCATTTGTTTCTAATAAAAGTTAAATACTTTATATATGGAGCTTAAATCCATTGCACTAATCTGCCATATTAGAAATTAGTTAAAATAGGCAATTCAGAATAACTATGTTCAGCAGGTGGGGTATTTTGTAATCATTCAATTGAGGAACTTAATTGTATTGGATAAATTACTTGACGTTGAGTTACTAAACTTTCTCAAATAATAAATAATAGAAAAATAATTCCTAGAAGTGAAACTGAAGAACCAATTGTTGAAATTACATTTCATGTAGTGTATGCATCTGGGTAGTCAGAGTAACGTCGAGGTATTCCTGCTAATCCAAGAAAATGTTGAGGGAAAAATGTTAAATTTACTCCAATAAATATAATAATAAATTGACTTTTTAGTCACTTAGGATTTAAAACTAATCCAGTGAAAAGAGGATATCAGTGAACAAATCCTGCTATAATTGCGAAGACTGCTCCTATAGATAGAACATAATGAAAATGAGCTACTACATAGTAAGTGTCATGAAGAATAATATCTACTGAAGAATTAGCTAATACAACTCCTGTTAAACCCCCTACTGTAAATAAGAATACAAATCCTAAAGCTCAAAGTATTGCTGGTGAATAATTTAGTTGTGTTCCGTGTAATGTGGCTAATCAACTGAAAATTTTAATTCCTGTGGGTACAGCAATAATTATTGTCGCTGAAGTGAAATAGGCTCGAGTATCAACGTCTATACCTACTGTGAATATATGATGAGCTCAAACAATAAATCCTAATAAACCAATTGCTATTATAGCATAAATTATTCCTAATGATCCGAAGGTTTCCTTTTTACCTGATTCTTGACTAATAATATGAGAAATTATCCCAAATCCTGGTAAAATTAAAATGTAAACTTCAGGATGTCCAAAAAATCAAAATAAATGTTGGTAAAGAATAGGGTCTCCACCTCCTGCTGGATCAAAGAAGGATGTGTTTAAATTTCGGTCTGTCAAAAGTATAGTAATGGCTCCGGCTAGTACTGGTAATGAAAGTAATAAAAGGAGGGCAGTTAATACAACGGCTCAAACAAATAAAGGTATTCGATCGAAAGTAATTCCTGTTGATCGTATATTAATGACTGTAGTGATAAAATTTACAGCCCCTAAAATAGATGAGATTCCTGCTAGATGTAAAGAAAAAATTGCTAAATCAACTGATGCTCCTCCATGGGCAATAATAGATGATAGGGGTGGGTAAACTGTTCATCCTGTACCAGCTCCATTTTCTACTATACTGCTTACTAAAAGTAATGTAAGAGAGGGAGGCAATAATCAAAATCTTATATTATTTATTCGAGGAAATGCTATATCTGGTGCTCCAAGTATTAGTGGTACTAATCAGTTTCCAAATCCTCCAATTATGATTGGTATTACTATAAAAAAAATTATTACAAATGCGTGTGCTGTTACGATTACATTATAAATTTGATCATCTCCAATTAATGCTCCGGGGTGTCCTAATTCTGCTCGAATTAAAATTCTAAGAGATGTACCTACTATACCTGCTCAAGCTCCGAAAATGAAGTATAAAGTTCCAATATCTTTATGATTTGTCGAAAATAACCATTGTCGCGATTAAATGGCTGAAGTTTAGGCGATAGACTGTAAATCTATTTATAAGAATTTATTCTTTTTAATCATGGCTTTATAGTCAATAATGACATTAGACTGCAATTCTAAAGGAGTAATAAATTTACTAAGGCTTAAAAGATTATACTTATATTTATAGCTTTGAAGGCTATTAGTTTATTTAACTTAAAGCCTTACTATAGATTTATATAAATATATAAATTAATGAAATTAAAACTAATCTAAAAGTTGAAATAAAAGATAAAATTAGTATTAATTTGTAAGATAAATTATTAATTGGTATATTAACTATTCAATTAGTTTCGTAGTAATTTAGTATAAAAGCTGAAAAACATAGACGTAGGTAAAAGAATAGTGTAATTAAAGTTATTACCGTTATAATAGTTATCAATATATATTGGGTTTTTATAACGAGTAATTGAATTACCAATCATTTAGGTATAAACCCGATGAATGGGGGTAGTCCACCTAGAGATAAAAGGTTTAAAAATAATAAAAATTTTATAATTTTTGAATTGAAAAATGAGTTAAAAAGTTGATTGATGTGGTATATTTTAAAATTATTGAATATAAATGTTAAACTAATGGATAGAAAGGAATAAAATGAAAAATAAATTATTCATATTGATTCGTTAGCTTGTATTGCAGCTAGTATTCATCTTAGGTGGTTAATTGATGAAAAAGCCATTAATTTACGTAGTGAAGTTTGGTTCAGTCCTCCTAGAGATCCCGCAATTGTTGATATAATAATTGCAATAATGAGAAAAGAGGATTGTGCAATATATGAAATTAATATTAGAGGAGCAATCTTTTGTCAAGTTATTAAAGTAAGTGCGTTTATTCAAGATAATCCTTCTATTACATTTGGGAATCAAAAGTGGAATGGAGCTGCTCCTCTTTTTAATAAAAGTGAAGAAGTCATGATTAAGTTTCTGTATACAGAATTTTCTTCTATAATAGGGTAATTATTTAAGTACCCTATTATAATTGCGAATAATAAAACTGCTGATGCTATAGCTTGTGTTAGAAAGTACTTTAATGAGGCTTCTGTAGATATTAAATTGTTACTATTTATTAGGGGGATAAATGATAATAAATTAATTTCTAAACCTATTCAAGCACCTAATCAAGAATTAGATGATACAGTAATTATTGTACCTGAGATTAAGATAAATCAGAATATAATTTTAGCTGAATTGTTAAAAATTAAAAAGAAAAGGATTGGAACCTTTATAAATGGGGTATGAACCCAGTAGCTTAATTAGCTTATCTTTTTAATTATTGATATATTTTGGTGTATGATGCACAAAAGTTTTTGATACTTTTAGAAATAGTTTAATTCTATTAAATATAATGAATGTAATATTATTACATGATTTACCCTATCAAGGTAATCCTTTTTATCAGGCAATTCATT